ATAGACGGCTCATTGGGATAGATATAGATGAACAATACCCCCCCTGGAACCGTATAGGAAGTTTTCTCCTCGTACGGCTCGAGAAAAAATGATTTAATTCGAAGTTTTGCCTATGTATCTAATTCTAATAAATAATAAATTAAATGACAAATGGACCTATAAAATGAATATCAATTAGACTATGATTTCAGTCTTTTTCTTCTTGAAAAATGAAAAAGAAACAGTTCGTACTCATAACTCAAATCGGATAACTCTTAAATAGCTCAAAGGAAAATCTTTAGTCAATTTCATTTATTGAGTAGTCTTTACTCCCTTTCGTTTATCCCGGTTAAACTATTTCAAATTCTATTTGGATTCTTTAGTCGGATCCAGTTATTGAGACTATCGAGAGAATTAACAATTACAAAGGGTGTTTCCTTGTTTTTAAACCCTTTATTCTTATTTTTAATCATTGGGTTTAGACATTACTTCGGTGCTTCTTAATCCTTTCAAAGTGGTAGCAACATACCCTTTTTGATTTCTTTCTATCAAAGAATCCTATGGATGGTTGATTCTAGCATGATACACGTTGAATCGAAAATTTTGGATCAATTTCAACAAGTTTTGCTTTTGAATTGGAAACTTGCTCGAATTGGATCCTTTCAATTTTCCATATATTTACGAAGTTGTTCCAGTTGATTGGCATTAACCCTAGATCCTTGCCCCTGAGAAATGAATTAATACTTTCTGTTCGAGCTCCATCATGGACTATTTACATTACAACCCGACAAAAAATGAAGGGTTCAAGTGTAACAGAACAAACAATGTCGAGCCAAGAGCACCTCATTCCTAGACAAATTTAAAATGATGGATGTAAAAATCCACAATGGGTCATATCCTTCAAGTCGCACGTTGCTTTCTACCACATCGTTTCAAACGAAGTTTTACCATAACATTCCTCTAATTTGGAACCGGTATACCGGTATGGAATTGATTCAATCATGGAATCATGAATAGTCATCGGTTCAGCTGTCCATAGACATCGTAATCTATACCTTTTCTTCTATATATGAATATATGAAACAAGATTTTTCTGAAAAAATCTTAGTAAGACAACATTTTGAACATATTTAACATACTAATTACTAATAGAATATATAGATAATAGAAAGAAAAAAGAAATCTATATATAGAAATATATAAATAAAATAATTAAATTAAAATAATATTAATTTATATTAATAATAATTATAGATATATATTAATATAAATAAAAATGAATAAGTTTTTGAATCTACATTTTCAAGTGACTTAATAGGATAAATTAAATGATTTTCTACTTTTTCAAAGATTCCAAATCATTAAAAATTTTTCTAAGTGAAATTCACTATTTAATTTAAATTAAACATCATTATTTAATTTGATTGGATTTGAAGAAAATTGGACAAAAAGCATCGCCTTTGATCTTTATAGGAAGATCAGTCTTTCTTTTTGAATTGACTCATCACTAATTTCAAATAAAAATTTGAAATAGATCAAAGAAAAAAAGAAAGAAATCCATTTTTTTTCATGAGAATGAGATGTAGAAAAAATAATGTAAGTTAAGATTTGAATTTTGATTTTTTTAATAAGATTACGAAAATCAAAATCAAAAAAAAATAGGGAAGGTTTCTCATATCTATCAGATAGACTGAACAATTGTCACTGTTTGTTATAGATATAGTATAAATACCATACTATAGAACATGGAACTTGATCGTTTGTTAATGAAATTCAAGCAGACACAGATGCTTAAATTTCTAATTAATATAGCCTATGCCTATCCACCCCCCACTTTTTTTTATATTATGATATAGTTTATATGGGAATAATGCAGTATAAAAAGTGGATCCGCGCTGGGACGGAAGGATTCGAACCTCCGAATAGCGGGACCAAAACCCGTTGCCTTACCACTTGGCCACGCCCCATTTCGATTGCTAATCGACACTAAGAAACAATAATATTGTTATTGGTTGTTTGTCAACTACAGCCCAAATAAATATCTAAATATATATCTAGATATAGAATCTATCTATAGAATATAGATCTTCTATATCTATAGAATAATAGAATAGACCGGTACTAGGATTTTGATACATATAGATACAGAATTCAACTTAATTTATTGATCATTACATAGAATTCAATTAAGATATTGTATGAAAGTATGATTTCTTCTATTCTCCTTTGAGAATTGGAGAATTTTTGGTTGGATGGATTCAAAGAAAAGAAGGATTTTTGTCTATCTTACCTTACTTTCTTTTTCCTTATATCAAAAAGGCAACCAAAATGCAATTATCTCCAAGAACAAAATGTCTGTTATGCTTAATATCGTTAGTTTGATCTGTATTTGTATTAATTCGCCCCTTTATTCGAGTAGTTTTTTCTTCGGCAAATTGCCTGAAGCCTATGCTTTTTTGAATCCAATCGTAGATGTTATGCCAGTCATACCTCTGTTTTTTTTTCTCTTAGCTTTTGTTTGGCAGGCTGCTGTAAGTTTTCGATAAGATCCTAAATAATAATATCCTAGAAAATGCATGATTTCCTCGAGAAAAAATTCTAACAATTGATAAAATAAAATCAGATAAGTTTTATAGTATAAATCCCTGATTCATACATTGAAATTCGTGGATAGTCGACATAAATCAGGCTTACCCCCATTTCCTCGTTTTTGAGCCTTCCAGCCATCCAGTCAAAGACCCTAACCCTATTAGGGTCTCTCACAATATCTAAATTTGGATATAAACGCAATTTTTTAATGAAAAACAAATGCATTTGTGACAATACATTTCTAGAAAAAACCTCATTTCTTGGTATCAAAATAGGATATGTGGTAGAAAAATGGAAGATCTATTTTCTTTTTTTTTCTAAAAAATCATCTTGGAGATTGTGTAATGCTTACTCTGAAACTCTTCGTTTATACCGTAGTGATATTTTTTGTTTCTCTCTTTATCTTTGGATTCCTATCTAATGATCCGGGGCGTAATCCTGGACGTGAAGAATAAAATACAAAAGGTTTCCTTGGTTAATTTTCAAAATTTCTTAGGATTTTATCTATTCACACGTTTCACTAAGATTTTCAAAATTTGAAAAAAAAAAGAAATCAAAAATAATATAAATAAATTAAAGTTATATAAATAAATAAAGTCATCAACGGAAACGGAAAGAGAGGGATTCGAACCCTCGGTACGAATAACTCGTACAACGGATTAGCAATCCGACGCTTTAGTCCACTCAGCCATCTCTCCCGATTGAAAAAGAGAATTACTACATTACACATAATCTAAAGAGTTTTTTTTTATCTCTTTTCTTTCTCTATTCTATTATTTCTATATAGAGAGATCCACGAATCAGGAATTTCCTTTATCTAATATCTAAAAGATGGACTCGACCGCGCCAACAATCGAACTAAAAAAAATAACCAAGACCTCTTTGTGTTGATTTTGTTCGAAAGGCCCTTCTTATTCTCACGGCCCGGCCTGGTCAGTACCTAGCCGGGCTCTTTTTTTTTGTTCCAACAAATTAGAATTATAGATAAATAATGATTTATCTGATTTGAAAGCAAAAAGGACTTTTTATTATTTTATTATATATATTATAATTATATTCAATTGAATATAAAATATTCAAGCAACGACAATAAAGAAGAAATACTATTTACATTCTTTTCTTGTTATACTTATTCTATTTTACCCGAACTAAAAAAGAAACTATCAATTCTTCCACAATACATTTTTTCCGTTATGATTTTAGTGTTTTTTTGATCCGTATCTAACTTCTTCAGCAAAAGAGAAAACTTTATTTATTTAACTTTAATTTCAATTTTGAATTAAATTTCAATAAATATTTAAATAAATAATGAAATGGAGCCTCTTTTCCAAATCTCATTAAATTTGAATCTACTCGTGAAAAAGTCCAGCACTCTACATTTTGACAATTCTTTGATAATCCTATCTTGATCATGCTCAATTATCTTGCTAGACAAAAGGTCCATTTGTATACAATAATCATATTGTAGCGGGTATAGTTTAGTGGTAAAAGTGCGATTCGTTCTATTAACCCCTAATAGTTAAAGGGTCTTTCGGTTTTATTCATATTCCGATCAAAAACTTTATTTCTTAAAAGGGTTTAATCCTTTACCTCTCAATAAGAAATTCGAGAAAAAAATACGGATTCTCGTGATTTGTATCCATGAATCACTTATAAATTAAATTGAAAAGTTGGATTATGAAATTGCGAAACATAATTTTTGAATTGGACCAAGACTTACAATTGAATAAGTATGAGTAAAAGATCCATGGCTAAAGATAAAAGATCGATTTCTAATCGTAACTAAATCCTCCATTTTTTCTTTCTAAAAAAAGAAATTGGAGCAAAATAGCTATTCAGCGATGACTTTGGTTTACTAGAGACATCGGCGTATTGTTTTAGCTCGGTGGAAAAAAATCCTTTTCCTTAGGATCCTATGAAATAGAAATAGAGAACGAAGTAACTAGAAAGATTGTCAAAATCACCTTCTCCTAGAAGGATCATCTAGAAAGCAATTCATTTTTTTGTATTCAAATAAAAAGCTGACGTAGGTGTTATGGGTATAATTTTGTTCATTTTGTTCACATCTTAGATCTAAGAATTTACTCTCCTTCCATAAAGGAGCCGAATGAAACCAAAGTTTCATGTTCGGTTTTGAATTAGAGACGTTCAAAGCACTGAATCGACGTCGACTATAACCCCTAGCCTTCCAAGCTAACGATGCGGGTTCGATTCCCGCTACCCGCTTTTTCTTTTTTTCTAAATATTCTATTAGAATTCTATTCTAAAATATAGATAATATATTTTATTATGATTTGAGATTTCATTACGGTTAGTGAATCATTGAATATACAATTCCAAAAATGATTTCACGTATAATCCGACTTTTTTGTTTTCAACTCAAGAAAAATCAAAATACGAAAAAATAAGAATGAACGGCGTCCATTGTCTAA